CGAGACTCCACTAAAAAAAGGGGCCTAGCTTTCTTATGGTATCTTTATGGATATTGAATAAACCCGAGGTTTTCTTCTTGATTATTTTTTTCTTTTCGACATCTACACTTTTTTTATTCTCTAGGTAGGTTATCTATGAAATGCCAATCCAACACAAGTTCTTATTATTTTATAATATAATAATAATATTATTTTTTTCTCAACGTTCATATTGACAATAGTGTATTGAAAAAATATAATTGATCGTGGATAAATAGATCTATTTATCCACGCCCTATAAGTTTTTTTTTACTTTACTTCATGTAAGCGATAGGTTCCTTAAATTCTCTGGGATATATTTCATTTATCTTATCCGGGAATTTTTCAGATTTTCATTATAGCTGTTCATTTTTATGTTCATAATTTACTATAAAAAAATGTTTTTGATGGGGTTGTGCAATCCAATCTCTCTTTTTTTTTTCGATCGTATCTACACACCATAATTCTATTTTTGGGTTGCTAACTCAACGGTAGAGTACTCGGCTTTTAAGTGCGGCTAAAATCTTTTACACATTTGGATGAAGGAACGGATTCGTCCATACCGTTGGTAGAGTTTGTAAGACCCCGACTGATCCTGAGAGGGAACGAATGGAAAAAACAGCATGTCGTATAAATGAATAACTCATATCATAAATAAATAACTTTAAGATAGAGTACTTAACCCTTACGGGATCGGTACAAAATATTTGTTTAGTTTGTTAGAGTTTTAATTCTTAGAGCGGTACAAAAAATCAATTATGTTTGGATCGAGTGAATAAATGGATAGAGCCAAAAAGCTCCAATTATAGGGAAACAAAAAGAGCAACGAGCTTCGGTTCTTAATTCGAATAATTACCAATTACCCGATCTAATTATACGTTAGAAATATATTAGTCCCTGGGGCGGGCAAAGGTTATGAAATCACTTTAATAAGTGGATTCTTCACTTTTTTTTTTGAATCCTAACTATTCTATTAATTATATCCCTGTGCGGAGACGAATGTGTAAAAGAAACAGTATATTGAGAAATAAAATTCTAAAGTCAAAAGAGCGATCGGGTTGCAAAAATAAAGGATTTCTAAACATCTTCGGTATCTTATAACGAACAAGAACCAATCGGATGGAAAAAGAGAGAATCCATGGATTAATCATTTCCAAGGTATCTTTTCTTACTATGATACCTTGATACCTTGTTTTGACTGTATCGTACCTATGTATCGTATCATTTGATGACCCAAGAAATCCCCGGTTTTGGTTCAAATCGAATTTCAAATGGAGGAATTACAAGGCTATTTAAAGATAGATAGATCGCGAGAACGGGACTTCCTATACCCACTTCTCTTTCAGGAATACATTTATGCACTTGCTCATGATCATGGGTTAAATAAATCGATTCTTTATGAGCCTATGGAAAATTTAGGTTATGACAAAAAATATAGTTTAATAATTGTTAAACGTTTAATTACTCGAATGTATCAACAGAAGCATTTGATTATTTTTACGAATGATTCTAATCCAAATTTTTTTTTCGGGCATAATAAAAATTTGGATTATCAAATGATATCAGAGGGGGTTGCAGTCATTGTGGAACTTCCATTCTCACTGCGATTAGTATCTTCCCCAGAAAGTAAAGAAATAGACAAATCTATGACTACTTTACGATCAATTCATTCCATATTTCCCTTTTTAGAGGATAAATTATTACATTTAAATCATGTATTAGATATACTAATACCCTACCCTATCCATCTGGAACTATTGGTTCAAACCCTTCGCTCTTGGATACAAGATGCTCCCTTTTTGCACTTATTGAGATTCTTTCTCTACAAGTATCATAATTGGAATAGTCTTATTACTCAAAAAACGAAAATGATTCTCTTTTTTTCAAAAGAGAATCAAAGATTTTTCCTGTTCCTATATAATTTTCATGTATATGAATCGGAATCCATATTTGTTTTTCTCCGTAAACAATCTTATCATTTACGATCAACGTCTTCTAGAGCTTTTCTTGATCGAACACATTTTTATAGAAAAATAGAACATTTTTTAGTGGATTTTCGTAATGATTTTCATACTATCCTATGGTTGTTCAAGGATCCTTTCATACAGTATTTCAGATTTCAAGGAAAATCAATTTTGTCTTCAAAAGGAACCCCTCTTCTGATGAAGAAATGGAAATATTACCTTGTAAATTTATGGGAATGTCATTTTTACTTTTGGTCTCAACCGGATAGGATTCATATAAACCAATTATCCAATCATTTTATCGATTTTCTGGGTTATCTTTCAAGTGTACGACCAACTCCTTCAGCAGTAAGGAGTCAAATGTTAGAAAAGTCATTTATTATAGATATTGTTATTAAAAAGTTTGATACTATAGTTCCAATTATTCCTTTGATTGGATCATTGGCTAAAGCGAAATTTTGTAACTTTTCAGGACATCCCATTAGTAAGCCTGCTTGGGCGGATTCATCAGATTCTGA